GAGAGTTTCCTATCTCATACGGCTCAAAAATCGATTCTTTTTGTGTCCTATCTTAATCTACCCTATGCTAACTGAATTAGATTTCTCATAAACCTATCCCATTTTTTCTTGGGTTAACCAGAAGAAGTTAATTACATAAGTTTCAAACCCTAATTTTGATCAATAATCAGAATCAGTTTGATCTTTTCTCCCACCTTCAGAAGAATGAAGCATAGGTATCCCCACAATATCGTTAGAATTTTCTGAAAGGTAACTATCTCGGTTTCATATATGGAATTCATATAGAATCTTTGAAAAGGACTTTTTTCCATAAGAAAAAAGAACTTACTATCCTTGGGATCTGATGCTACACCGCTGCTCAATACCTTAGTGGATCGACTCTATTACATAAGTTGATTCCTAACTTTTGTCCCATATCATGACATAAGTAAGCAGTTCTTAACTGTATCGACTCAATAGCTCGCTAATTGATCTTTACGGTGCTTTCTCTATCAATTTGATCCTTTATCCATAGAATATAGTATATAGGCTACACTCATTTTTTTTTCTTCCTATTTTGGTTCTCGTGAAGTCTCTTTCCTTGCTACAGCTGATAAAAATCGTTGCTTTGGACGATGCATTATGTAGAAAGCCTATTTTTTCTAGTATTTACTAGCCAATTTGATCTTTGCTTTTTTTCCTTATTTCTATAGTGGAGATAGTCGCACGTAATGACAGATCACGGCCATATTATTAAAAGCTTGTGGTAAGAATGGGTTTCGTTCTAGTGCCCGGAAATAATATTCCAAAGCCTTTGTATGCTCTCCATTGCTTGTGTGTATAAGGCCTATGTTATAGAGTATATAACTTCGATCATAGGGATCAATTTCTGGTCGCGTAGCTTCATAATAATTCTGTAAAGCTTCCGCATAATTTCCTTCGGATTGAGCCAACATCCGTTACGGTCGTTCATTCTATTCAAAAAATCTCCGTTCCAGAACCGTACATGAGATTTTCATCTCATACGGCTCCTCCCTTCTGCGCATAGTACTAAGGGGAATAATCCATAGAATAAAAATTGAACTATTCTCATCTCATTATGAACTGAAAGGAACTAGTATTTTTACAAGAAATCTCTAGCCAGCCTTCCCGCAAGAGGTTTTTTCTTAACACCAATCATATTAGTGTTAGATATAAATGGTAACTCCAACAATTTCTTTGTTCTCAACGCCTTCTATTTCCAGGAATTAGTCACTTCAACGATCTTTGATGGTTATACGGGTATCCAAAGTACAAACGAGATGGATGTTTGTTGTCCCAACCATTCTTGTTAGTCCCGATACCGATAAGGAAAGGGGGAACTTATAACAAAGTTTTTGTGTTGTTGATTCCTAGGTGTAGTGCTTTTTCCCTTATGCCGTCTATTGGTACTAATGTAGTGTAGGATTGACCCGCAATACAGAACCCATAGGTGTAACCTTTCGCTCAATACTCAAATCAACAATTGAAACATCTGAGGCTGCATCAATCGAGGATACACGATAGAAGGAATTGTTCTATCTCCAAACTTCACCTTCACCGAGCGTAGGTTTATTTCAAGAATTTCGTTCTTTCTATACCGAACCGCGTCTCTTTCTCGTAAGACTGAGGTGAGGGCTAAAAAAAACAAGAAAAAAGAATCAAATCGCACCATCTCTGTAATAGGTAAATGCCTTTTTTTCTCCTGAAGTTGTCGGAATTATTCGTAATAAGATATTGGCTACAATTGAAGAGGTCTTATCAATAAAATTTCCATTTATATGAGATCTAGGCATAATTAGCAATCCATTCTAGAATTCTTTTCATTACCCCTCGGGGAAAATGATCCCACAAACAAAGCAAAGGAATTATACAGTACGAAATAACATAAAAACAGACTAATTTTATTCTAATAAATAGATATTAAATAGATATGGGCTTTCCACTAAAATTGTCCCCTTTTGTTTGGGAAAGATATGAGATATTGGAATCAGATTGATTTCATTCCCATTTTTGTAGTATACCAATGAGCGGAACTATTACTATTTCATCTAAGTTAAATAACCAAGGACTTTTTTTACTACAGATTCTGATAACTCCAGAAGTTTTGATTTGGTTATGATCCAAAGAGAAAAAAGAATGGAATAATCATTCCATGAAAAAATAGAGTAGAGTAACCATACCTTCTGTTTGCATAACGTGTATACACCACGCCATACAATCGAAATATCAAAATCCATGGGACGATTCATAAATTAGGAATAGATCCGCGGGGCAGCTGATGAATGAGAGAAGTTTTTGTTGAGAAATATTAAATGGGAAAGTAATTCTTCCTATGGAACTAGTGATCGGTCGTACCTGTACTGCAGTAATATGAATAACTCGCTATTCACTCAGTTTCTGGTCAATAATAAGATTATGTAGGAGAGATGGCCGAGTGGTTCAAGGCGTAGCATTGGAACTGCTATGTAGGCTTTTGTTTACCGAGGGTTCGAATCCCTCT